AAGGAAAACGGGATTTAAGATGGAAGCATAATAAAAAAAGAAGTTTATTAATCCCCCCATCCCAAGCAAAGGGGAAAGGTTTTCATCTATTTCGTATGCTATCATTTTGGCGGCATGGCCGAGCGGTAAGGCGGGGGACTGCAAATCCTTTTTCCCCAGTTCAAATCCGGGTGTCGCCTGATCAACAAAAAAATGGAAATCCCTTATCTTATTTGATTTGCTTTTGCTGATAGAACTCGTTGCATTTTTCACCAGCAACAGAAAATGGAGGAAAAGAACTCTTGATATTTGCTTGATTCTAAACATCTGCAAGTTCGGTTCTCTCAAGCTAAAGTGCTGTAAATCCTTGTCTCGAGGATTCAAGGACAGATTATAAGTGAAAGGGAATTGGTAAATCTTTCTATAATATATAATATAAGGGCCCTTCCACTACTAATGGAGTCTTTAATTCACGGGTCTTGAATTAGATTGGATAGTCTGATGGCTAATCTAATTAGTGGTTGTGAGAAGCTACTTTGTATACAGACTCATAAGGTTCTTCTAAGTGCTGGGGCATTCAATAAAATAAATACCAAATTCGATGGCAAATTGACTTTTATATATCATAAAAACTGAAAAAAGAAAGAATTTCCTTGAGACTTCAAAAAAAAGGGGTCACTGCATATTTTACTTGTGCTTAACCCTTTCCGATTCTACTAAAAAAAACCGTTCCTATAAGAACTTTTTAGAGGCGGATTTTTTGACCCCGGGGTCAGAATCCTTTTTGACTATGCGCTAGTGATTCCACTATTATTATTGAACAATAATGGAATAATTCCTTGATAGAAATAGGGGACATAATTTACATGGATATAGTAAGTCTTGCTTGGGCTGCTTTAATGGTAGTTTTTACATTTTCCCTTTCACTCGTAGTATGGGGAAGAAGTGGACTCTAGAGGTATTACTAATTTTGAGTTGAAGAATCAAAGCATATCAATTGTTTTTTTTTTTTATAGATGGTTTTTTTTGATTTGGTTTTTATTTGTTTCCCTCTTGACTCACCAAAGATAAAAAAAGTTCTGCTATGTTTATGTTATTAATTGGATCCACATCCTCTATGGGAAACAACATATACATAGGAATTGTTCAAAGAAAGACTATACATAATAAGATCTTATCTTAGGCAAGTCGCATATTATATTGCGTACTTAACTTACCAACTGTTTTCTTATTTTCGAAATTTTATCTATATTATATATTTTATGAGTCATTTCATATCATGCTGAAAGAAAGAGTGAAAAATGATGGGGTTTACTCTTTCGGGATCCGAAGAAATTGCCAGAGAACCCCTTGGTCAGATGTTAACTGCTCAATCAATTACTTCTTCGGCATGCCCATACTTTTTTTATTGAAAATAATCCGAGATCGAGCAATGAGAACCGTAATATTGTTAATTGCTTTTCAGTGAAAATAATCCGAGATCGAGCAATGAGAACCGTAATATTGTTAATTGCTTTTCAGTTATTTCAGATTGATTGGAATCAAGACAAATTAAGAAGTAAAGAAATCGAATTTGGATACTATGTACATTACATATATCAATACATATATCACGAAGATATAGAATGTAGATTAATCTCCATTAAGCCTGTAAGCCTGTATTTTTATACAGTACAACTTGTTAGATTACAATAACAAAAATCGCGAGTATGGTAGAAAGATTCATATATTTCTTTCTACCATACTATCGGATCTCAACTATCGGATCTCATAGAATACTATACCGCTGATTCTAGTCCGCTCATTTCGTCATTTAAGTTAAGTTAAGACGTGAGACTCAAATCTTTTTGATTTCTTCTATTTCGTCAATCATTGACTAAGCAAATAAGTCAAGTTTGGTTCAAATCAATCACTTTGACTGACTGTTTTTACGTATATTATAAGTAAAAAAGCAGTAGGAACTAGAATGAAGAGTGCAGTAGCAATAAATGCGAGAATATTTACTTCCATAATCTCATTATTTTTTTATTTGGCAATAACTCGGGATTTAATCCCATAGAGATGATAAATCTTTCGCCTACAAATTCAATGGGATGAATTACACCTCGATGATATTGAATCAGATCAATATCATGAATAACAATATCGGAGCTATCAAATCAATTCATCGTCGAGAATTGAATAGTATAACATAGGAAGATCTTTTATCCATAGCTCGTCAAAAATTGGATTCCTAATCCAACCCTTTTGCTTGCTTTTCTTTTTTATTTGAATTTCTTTTCCATTCTTGTTTTTTTTTTTCTATAACCTACCACCCTCCTTCTACAATCATCTGTAGATGTATGATTTGAACACTCTTAAGTTTCCATTGGTTACAAAAACAAACCAAAACAAACAATAGAAGCGAAATAGAAAAGAAGGAAAAGAGTTAAGTACTTTTTTTTAACTATAGAATTTTTTTTCTTGGAAAACAAATAAGAAATAAGTGTGATAAAAAGAAGTCCCAGTATAAAAACAATCT